TGGACTTTTCCGGTTAGTCCATAAGGATCGGACACCCATATTCCAGGACCGTACAAGCCTGTTACATGAAATGCACCAAAACCAAAGCAAGCCACCCCTGAAAGAAATAAATGAATTCCAAAGATCTTGGGCAAATCCAAAGAGGGTTTTCCTGTACGTTCATCGGTAAATATTTCTAGATCCCAATATACCCAATGCCAGATAGCTGCCAAAAAGCATAAGCCGGAAAAAACAATATGTGCTCCAGCTACACCTTCGTAACTCCAAATACCTGGATTCGTTACAGTCCCTCCTGTGATACTCCAACCGCCCCATGAATTGGTTATTCCCAAACGAGTCATGAAAGGTATAACGAACATGCCCTGTCTCCACATTGGATCAAGAACAGGATCAGAGGGATCAAAAACTGCTAATTCATACAGAGCCATCGAACCGGCCCAACCAGCAACCAGAGCTGTATGCATTATATGAACAGAAATCAACCTACCAGGATCATTCAATACAACGGTATGAACACGATACCAAGGTAAACCCATGAAAAATACCCCTTTAAAAATAAAAATAGACACTACGTAACTTTATTGCATTGGAATATACTATGACTATCCTATGGACCTCCCCTGTTCCGTGTATTTTTTTAGAACATGGGTGGATATTTGTTCTATTATGTTGGTAATAACGAAACAATTCTGTTCGTAGGAACAAAGAGAAGCAAATTTATTCTATACTCGATAAGTACCAATACGCAATGGGCAGTTTATACCAAGAAAATATGTCCATATTTATTCATTATTATAAGGTCGTATTCGTAATAATTTGACTTTATTCAGCCTGTCTTTTTTTATGAATTTTTCTAATCTATAGATAAAATAAAAGAAAATATTATAAAGATAATCAAACCTTATTTTTACGTTTCCACATCAAAGTGAAATATAGTACTTAGTTCTTTTTCCTTCAACTAATGCCTATTGGTGTTCCAAAAGTACCTTTCCGACTTCCTGGAGAGGACGATGCATCTTGGATTGACGTATAGTGCGACTTGTCAAATCTATTGGGTCATATGGAATTTACCCGTTCTCTCCCTCAATCGAGATATCCTCTGGTTCGCCCAAGAAAGCTGAATTGAATCATCGAAAATTTGGAGCGCGAACTTGATACTTTAATTAGATCCATTTTGGGGGTATTCATCTTATTATACTATTCTAAATTAGATTAGAATAATTTATGGTTGGCTTGGTTGAACTAAAAATGAAGTATCCAGGCTCCGTTTAGAAAAAACCCAATCTTGTAAGATTTCTATGATTCCTATATTCTTATTTGTTTAATTAATAAATACTTGGTGGAAGATATGAAAAAAATTGAAAAAAGAGAAAGTCATAACAAAAATAAATGGTAAGGGGGCATTTGTTCTATATGTGCAAATCCAAATCGGGCAGATCTTTACCCGGAGTAGAGCATAAACCTAAAAAGATGAAAGAGACCCGTTCAGGAACAAGAAAATACCATCGTGATTCGCATTAAATCTCGATGAAAGAATACATCAATGAGAAGTTAATTCGAGAAGTTTAGTGACTTCTTTCTATTATAAGTATAAGAAAAAGATAAGAAAAAGGAGTCAAAACAAGTCTTTATTGAGAAATCGAATAAAAGGTCCTTTCCTTAGAAGCCAGAAAAATCTGCTATAGCTATAAAAAAGAATGAGGACTGGAATCTATACATTGATTCTTTTTTTTTTCGAAATTTTTTGAACCGTATGCATCAAAAGGTGCATGTACGGTTCCTAACGGATACAGCTTTACCCTAATCAACCGACTTTATCGAGAAAGATTACTTTTTTTAGGCCAAGGGGTTGATAGCGAGATCTCGAATCAACTTATCGGTCTTATGGTATATCTTAGTATCGAGGACGATACCAAAGATATTTATTTGTTTATAAACTCTCCTGGGGGGTGGGTAATACCTGGAATAGCTATTTACGATACTATGCAATTTGTACGACCAGATGTCCATACAGTATGCATGGGGTTAGCTGCCTCCATGGGATCTTTTCTCCTGGTCGGAGGAGAAATTACCAAACGTCTAGCATTCCCTCACGCTTGGCGCCAATGAGGTTTTTATTTGAAAGAAAAAAGAAGACTATGCCTTCGCCATATGAATATTAAGTAACAATAGCATGGCACTTCGAATTCGATATGAGAATTTTTTTTTTTTCAAAACGTTAGATTATGTATCGAGAGAGTAGTATGAGATAAAAAAGATTTCCGATTTTCTCTTATCTATCGGGAGTCCAGTTCAGCGTCACAAACTTTTTTTGTTTTCACACCGGGAGACTCTTAACAAAATTTTTGTTATGAAAGAGCACGAAAAACAAGATATTGAATCAAAAAGAAACTTTGGGATTGCTGAATCACAGACAACAAAATTAAATAAATAAAATAAATATATACAGCAACGGAGCCGTCATAGTATTTTGGAAATCCTCTCAAAGGAAGGATGGCTTTTTGATCATTTACCTACATTTACCTATCTGCCCCAAGTCTGATAGATTTTCTTTCTTCAAGGGTAAGGGTCAATTTTATTGTAGAGCCGTATGCAATGCACAAATTATGCCTGTACGGTTGTTCAATTCTATCTTTTTTTATTATTCTTATTTTTCTTTTCTCTTCGCTTCATCATGCGAGATAAAGAAACCTTTTATTATGATCATCAGGGTAATGATCCATCAACCTGCTAGTGGTTTTTATGAGACACAAGTGGGAGAATTTATCTTGGAAGCGGAAGAACTGCTGAAACTGCGTGAAACCATCACAAGGGTTTATGTACAAAGAACGGGTAAACCATTATGGGTTGTATCCGAAGACATGGAAAGAGATGTTTTTATGTCAGCAACAGAAGCACAAGCTTATGGAATTATTGATCTTGTAGCAGTTGAATGAAAATAATGTAACATACATGGATTTCACGCAAATCCATGCATGAAATTTAATCTCCGAGGTTCTTAATTCTTTTAAATATAAGTAATTCATAATCAAATCATCCGGTTAGGATTAATCTAAACCAGCCCATTCATTATGTATATGATTCAACATGCCAACGATTAAACAACTTATTAGAAATACAAGACAGCCAATAAAAAATGTCACCAAATCCCCTGCGCTTCGGGGATGCCCTCAGCGCCGAGGAACATGTACTAGGGTGTATGTGCGACTCGTTTAGATCGTGAGCTGGCACAAAAAAAGAAAACTGCTTTTACAGTATCAAGGATCAGTACCGCTGAATAGGATAGAATGGAAGAAGGAATTTCATCCACTATATAAAAATATAAAAAATAAAATATAAAAAAATCTATCATATCTCTTCATTGTGTATGAAATTTATGGTTTTCGTTGGTGCAAATCCAATCACCTCAATTCTCCATTGATAGCAAACGGTTATCCATTAAGCGGAAGAAATCTTATTTTAAAAACAAAAAGATTAGGTCCCCACTTTGGCAAGAACGGACTAACAGGGTCAGCTACCCAGCTAACTTTCATAATTAAATACCGTTACTGTATAGGTAGATCTCATTGTGAAAGACCTATTACTTTACTGGATAATTCATGGGTAGAGCCAAAGAGTGGGAACTATACAAGTTCCCAATAACATAAAGTAAAGGCTCCGGTGTATAGAAAAGACCTCACCGTTTAAGAAGTAACCATAAAAACGATGGAACCCACTTTTATTTTTTTATTTACTCTATTTTTAGACACCTAACAGAAGACAATTTCGTATTTCGCAGTGAAATATCTAAAAAAATCGTGGTCGGGGAGGTTATAGTAGCCAAAGCCATTGGAATTTTAATTTTATACATTGGAAAAATCCGTTTTGTTATTAAAAGACTAGGAAAGGGGAAAAGAATAACTGAAAGAACGGAAATCAATTAGTTATTCATCAAAGGTTCATTTAATTTATTCAATGACTAGAATTAAACGGGGATATGTAGCTCGGAGACGTAGAACAAAAATTCGTTTATTTGCATCAAGCTTTCGAGGAGCTCATTCAAGACTTACTCGAACTATTACTCAACAGAAAATAAGAGCTTTGGTTTCGGCTCATCGGGATAGGGATAGGCAAAAGCGAAATTTTCGTCGTTTGTGGATCACTCGAATAAACGCAGTAATTCGCGAAAATAGAGTAACTTATAGTTATAGTAGATTAATACACGATCTATATAATAAACAGTTGCTTCTTAATCGTAAAATACTTGCACAAATAGCTATATTCAATAGGAATTCTCTTTACATGATTTCCAATGAGATCATAAACGAAGTAGAATCCACCGGAATAATTTAAACGGAGTTCCCCGGAGAATGAACTCCGGGAGGATAGAATAAAAATTACTATGAGTAAATATTTTAAAATATTCAAAATGAATAAACACGTTCAATAAAAAAGTTTATTCTTTTCCGATTGATTTAGTATTTATATTACGACACGATAATTCAATCTAGATTCTCGGATCTTTCGAGCAAAAAAAATACCAATCCGAACTCAAAGGAGGGTTGGAATTATAATTTTAGTGAAGAAAGAGTAAGGCGGCTAGTTATTACTAGTTCTAAGACCAGTAGTTCTGGGGGCCGACTCGGTTCTTTCAAATTGTTTCTCATTATTGAGAAAGGGTAACAAAGATAAAATACGAGCTTGTTTTATGGCAGTAGTAATTAATCGTTGTTGTTTCAAGGTCAATCTATTCACCCGTCTAGATAATATTTTTCCTTGTTCACTAATAAACCGACTAATTAAACTCATGTTTCTATAATCAATTCGATCCCCCGATTCAATCGGGGGCAAACGCTTACGAAAAGTTCTCTTGGATTTAAGAAAAGGTCGCTTGGATTTATCCATGGTTTGTTTGTTTATTCCTTATCCAGAAAATCCTATTTTGGTTAAAATGAATTAGAATTCAGAAATAGGATTTTTTTTATATATGTTATAGTTATATATAATGTTATTTTTTCTATTTCCTTGAAAGGAGGTACTCTATTTTTTTATCTCCCCATGAATGGTATGTTTGGAACAATAGCGACAGAATTTTCTCAATTCTAATCGATTAGGCGTATTCTGTCGGTTCTTTTGAGTAATATATCTGGAAATGCCCATCGATCTCTTACTCTTATTAGTATTAGCACCGTTTCGGACACAAGCGGTACATTCCAAAATTACCCTTAGTCGGACATCTTTACCCTTGGCCATGAACCTCCTTTTAATTTTTGATTTACTCAACTCTTCTATTTTCAATTTGAAACGAAGAAGAAAGGCAGGAAAAAATATAAGTTACTCACTTCAAATCTAAAAGATCAATAATCAATAAAGTAAAAGTAATGAAAATCGTAGAAAATGTAAATAATACAATGATTTCTAAACTCTATTTACAAATTGAAATACAGTTGTAAAATACTCTTGCCTTAGACCCACATTTCTATTCTACCCCATTCCGATATTCATGTAATTCAAACTTGAATCTGAGTCTCACAGACATTGAATCCGTTTTGATTCTTTCTCTTTCCTCCCTTATTCTAAATTCTAAAAAGGGAAAAAAGAGAAAAGAGGGGGGGATTAGTCACAAATATTTGATTGTATCTTTAATCTTTTTAATTCCTTTCCATGTCAATAACTAGAATGAAAAAAGGGGAATGTCAACGCATCCGGAAAAAAACGATTAATCTCTATCAATAAACCCGCTAAAGCTCCAAACCATAACGTGCTTAGAACTGGTGCCACGGAGAGATATGTTTTTAGATCTCGCATTCAAAACCCTCCTTCTTTTATTGTAATACATAAAAATAATGCATATATGATCAGATATGTAGTTAAGGACCTCTTCTAGTTGTACACAGAATCCCTAATTGAATTATACAATAATCTATTAAATAAATCATATTTTTCTTTTATTAAAACAGAAAAAAATACCCCCTACTTACCGAGTATTTCCTAAATAATTTATATATTATACTTTTACGGTGGGTTCTGTATTTCATATGTATACAAGTCTTTTACTATATATTTATATGTTAAATGAAACCAAAAAGACGAAATGGGCATAAATTTTATGTATATCTGTGGAGAAAATAACAATGTGGAAAACAAGACAGGAATTCTCTACAATGACACTGTAGAGAAATTGAAGGGATGTAGCGCAGCTTGGTAGCGCGTTTGTTTTGGGTACAAAATGTCACGGGTTCAAATCCTGTCATCCCTACTTATTACTGTTCAAAAGACAAAAAATACAAATACAAAAGAGCAGTAACGAGGGATCCGTTGAGATCGATTCAAAACAAAAGAGAATCCTTTTCTTTAGGGTCTTATCTAGAAAGCGCTCTTAGTTCAGTTCGGTAGAACGTGGGTCTCCAAAACCCAATGTCGTAGGTTCAAATCCTACAGAGCGTGATTTTTTTCTTTCTTAGATCGTGAAATAAATTCAGTAACTTGTACAGCAATCGGAATTTGACCTCCTGTAAACGAGGAGGTCAATTCAAAAAGGAGATGTTAATTAATCAAAGGTCCAACTGATCACCCCGCCTGTATTGTAAATATGCAGTTACGAATAATCCAGCCAAAGTAATAGGAATTAGGCCTAACACGATTCCAAATAGAGAAACTTCAATCATTTCATTTTGTTTGAAAGGAGAAAAAAATAGGTAATATCTATACCTAAATATTAATCCGAATTGGCACGAATCTCAATGACCAAGAATGGACAATTGGCGCGTTAAGTAACTAATGATTGATTTCATTTCTTTTTATGGATTTTGTTTTTCAAATATTAATTTTAAATAAGTCGTATTTTGCTCAGACCAATCAATAGAGCTGACGTTATAGTTAAAGCCGCTAGTAGAAAACCGAAATAACTGGTTATAGTAAGCATGAAGGAGCTAAATCAATTTTTTTATGCATATAGTTCTAAAGCACTTACCTAAGTTTCTATTTTTTCAAAATAAATAGTAGGATAGGCCAAAATACCAATGGAAAGAATAATTTTCAATTGAAATGAAAGTTTTAGATTCATCTATCATTATAGACGGCACTAACAAAGAAAAAGTAACAGGCATATAAAGCGAATCTGTAACATCTATTCATCCCACGATTTCAATCAACCAATTCTATTTTTTGAAGAACTCCTGGGTAAACTAATAATAGGAACTGGGTCGTGTAACTTCATTCAAAAAAGAAACTCTTTTTTCATTATTTCATTATTCAATAATTTTTTTTATCATTTCTTCTATTTTTGATAAAAGAGTAACTTATCAAGCTTTTTACTTTACCTTAATTTTAACTCATTACATTAAGTATATAATTAGAGGCTCATTCACATAATCGAGTCAATGAGAAGAAAAAAGTGATCACACGATCACTTAAGAGCCTTTGGGTAGAGATCCAATCAATACATCATAATTATTGATTTTTTTTTCTTTCTTTCACCGAATATGATCTAGTATTCTTTTTTGCTACTGGGCAATTAAC